TTATTCTATAAATTTATATAAATTATATAAATATAATGATATAAATGGGATTAGAATAGATGTACATCAATATCTATTATTTGCATAATGACTCATCAAAGAACAAAAAATTGGATTTACCTAGTGAATAGAATATAGTTAAAAAAAAGAATTGATTAAGATTGGATTTGATCAATATCAAAAGAATATATTATTTCAAAATGGATTCTTGAAGTCATTCTAATCATAACACTAAATTCTTTTTATTGATACATAAATGTACTCACAAATTCAAATATTTCATCGAAACATTGATAAAATCGAATCATTGATAAAATGGATTCAATATGTTCTGTCCCTAAACCAAATTTTTATTTTTTTATTGAAAAATTATATTTTCCAAAGTTTTTTTTCCCGGTTTAGTATTAGATATAAATCTACCTATCGAATCTTAGTATTAGTAATAAATGATAGAAATGAAGTTTTAACCTCCCGTCCTTTGCAACAAACGAATCATTCCTGTTAATAATTTTCTCTTTATTTGAACATTACTTCTTTTTTTTTTTCTTATTATGACTGGAATAAAAAAATTTCGAAATAGAAATGATTAATAAAAAATTTCTATGGAATTCTGAAAGAGCGAAAAATCTTTTTTTTTTCGAATCCTATCATTATATTGACAATTGCAAAAAACTATTCATACTATGAACGTAGTATAATGGCGGTTGGGCAAGTATGCCCCCATCGTCTAGTGGTTCAGGACATCTCTCTTTCAAGGAGGCAGCGGGGATTCGACTTCCCCTGGGGGTAGGGTGTTACGAAAGGAAGTTGATCAAGAATTTTCAATAAAAACTGAAATTTATTCTTCCTATTGTGCTGGGTCGATGCCCGAGCGGTTAATGGGGACGGACTGTAAATTCGTTGGCAATATGTCTACGCTGGTTCAAATCCAGCTCGGCCCAAGAATTTGCCGATCCAAAATATGAAATTCTATAACCCATTGATAGTTCTCTGGAAATGACTGATGTGCTCTGATACGGAAGAATAAACATATTAAACATATCTAAGGTTATTTCTTTTTTTTCTGTATTCTAGATTTCCTTCCACAAATTCAAATCTTGTTAATAATCTGTATTCATGTCAAGATCTGTAAGTAGAAAATCTAAGCAAAAATTGAAAAAAAAATCTTTTTTTTTCATTGATTCAATTTTCAATCGATTTGTTAATAAGAATAAGAAACGGATTACGAGTAATTTGTGTCGATCTCACTAAAGTGGATATCGATATACATATCAATATATACAAAAATGCGCTTTTTTCATTTACAACAAAATGGTTCGAATCCGAAATAGAAAAAGAAAAGGTTTGACAGAAACGGTCCGTAAAAATATTTATACAGTACACCCCTTTCCCTGGGATTGTAGTTCAATTGGTCAGAGCACCGCCCTGTCAAGGCGGAAGCTGCGGGTTCGAGCCCCGTCAATCCCGTTGGATATCAATACAAAAAAAGAAATTCCTTTTTTGTGTATTTGTAGGGAATCAAATTGATAAACAAAATTTTATTTGGAGCTCCCCCCTGCTTTTTCATTTGTTTCGCCGAAAAAGGAAGGAAAGGAATTTTGTAATTTCATCAAGAATAAATGTTTTTTTTTTTTTAGTATGGATAAAAGATCTTTCTATGTTATACTATTTCATGAGTTGATTTGATAGCTCAGATTTTGTGATTCATGATATTGATCCGATTTGATATCATCGAAATCCAATTTATACCATTGTTGAAAGATTTAACATTTCTGTTGAAAGATTTAACATTTCTATGGGATTAAATCCCGAATTTTTTTTTAGAAATTTAAGAGAAATAGAACATAATAAAGATTATGGAAGTAAATATTCTCGCATTTATTGCTACTGCACTGTTTATTCTAGTTCCTACTGCTTTTTTACTTATAATTTATGTAAAAACGGTAAGTAAAAGTGACTAATTTCACTGAAATATGATTGCTTCATTTTTATGAATGATTTAAAAAAATGATCGTACAATCAGCGTAATCCAGATAGTAGAAATATATTTGATTTCTACTATCTGAGAATTGCGTCCAATTTTTTTTTTTCAGATTCTTTTTTACAAACAATTCCGGTATCTTATGAAAAAAAGGGGGTAAAAAAACAGGAATGGTGATTACACGGTCCGCCATTTTCCATATATATATATATATATCTATATAACCAGATATAACCAGGTTAAGCGTCAGTTCATCGAAAATAGAAATTTTCAGAAAAGTTGTATTGGAATAGGAATCCATTTCTTCTTCTTTTTGATTCCCTTGATTTTCTCAAAAAAGGAATACGGGAATAATTCAAATATTTGTTTGATTGAAAGAGTATTTTCAATTCCTATAAGATACATAGAATACATTACACTACTAGAATATAATAGAACCAAGATAGATTTTCTATTTGAACTCAATTAATTAGTATTAGTTTAAATGAAATATTTTCATTCAATAGTTCCGAAATTCAAAAATTCAGGTAGAAAACAACAAGGTTACTTGGATCCCTTAACTCAATTTTTAGTATCCCTATAGTCCACTTCTTCCCCAAACTACGAGGGAAAGGGAAAATGAAAAAACTACCATTAAAGCAGCCCAAGCAATACTTACTATATCCATATAAATTTTGTCTCCTATCTCTATAAATATGAAGGAACTATTTCATTATTTTTTAAAATTGATTATTCTATTATCTTTTTTGTATTATTCGCTAAAAATACTATAATAGTGGAATTGCTGTTACAGAGTCAAAAAAAGGATTCTGGGCTAACATCATCGACGAAAAACAATAATTCATTCTATTTATTAGAACATCTAAAAAGTTTTTTTTGATTCTTTTTTGTAAAATCGGAAAACAAGAAACATAAAAAAATTATAGGAAGTTATAAGTAAATGAATGTTACTACCAGGTGGGAATAATAAGATTTCTCTTTTATCCCCTCATTTTCTTATTCTTAAGGATTTCATAAAAAAAGAATCAAGACAGATTCATTTGCATACTTATACTCTTCTTTCTATTTGAAATAATCCCTTAAATGTCTCCCGATTCGTTTTCTAAAATAACTAAAAAAACTTTTTTTATTTTTTATTCGATTTTAGAATAAAAACTTTTTCATTTTATTAGAATATAGAATATGAAAATATAAAGAATACTTTTTTTTAATATTACGAAAGCGAATTAGCTAAATTAAAGCTATTAAATCTAATTTATCTAAAGAATATTGATAAAATGTGGAAGCACTCATCAATTTTCAATTCAATTAGTCTGTATAGCAGATTTTTCTTCTGCCTTTTCTCTCCCTACAAATGGAATTTCCTATCCGACTTATTCTTAATCCAATCTAATAAAAGACCCAGTCAGGAGACAGACACTACAATAGTTGTGTAGTGAAAGAACTCTCATTTCTAAAATTATTGAGTCCTTTTCACTCCTAGAATCTTTCCTTGAATCCGAGACGAAAATATTTACAACATTTTTTAGAACAAACAAAGCTACTGATGCTTAGAATTTAGAATCAAACGCAATTCTCAAGACTCCTTTCTTGCTTCTGTTAGAAAAAAAGTTTTCTAAAAAAAAAGTAATATAATCTTTCATTTCAAGTTTCTTATCCATCAGGCGACACCCGGATTTGAACTGGGGAAAAAGGATTTGCAGTCCCCCGCCTTACCACTCGGCCATGCCGCCAATAAAAATCTAGATATGAAGTTTTTGAGAATACTCCCCCCTTTTCTATTCAAAAATTGAAAAAAAATCTTGATACAAATCGCAACCGTTAACTATTCATTTATCAATTATTCTTTTATATTTGAATATAAAAGAAAATGGTTTTTTTATGAATGAGATCAGAAAATAAAAATTGATACATAACCAATCAATATTGCTTTTTTATTAAAAAACTTTGTTCATTCCAATTATAACAGCAACTGTCAATATATGTAAACCCTAAAATATCCATTTGATCTGTTACACAGATATTATCTAATCGAGTATCTTATCCATATCTATATAGATATAGAATACCGATACTTTACGGTATTTTCAATAAATTATCGTGCTTATCCTTTTTTTTTACAATTTTCAATAGAAAATTTGTAAAAATTCACACAACATGTTATGTGTTTGTTATCCTGAACAAATATGACTGCAATAAAGTTAGAGACAGATCTATAGCTGCAGTTAAATATATGCATGTTTCAAAAATACAAGCCTTATTACATTACACATTACATACTCTAATCATATTCTCCCCAATTCTCCCCAAAATACTTCACTTCAAAATATCTCTTTTCTTGACAATCTCGAATGGATTTTTTTTGTATCCAATTGAATTTAAATATGTAATATCATAATAATGATAGAAATGAAATGCATTTTTTTATATTCCTAAAAAAAATATTGAAATGCCCGTAGAAATTTCCAATCCTTTTTTAGATTAGAATTTCGATTCTATCTATTTGTTTTGTTGCAAATTCCTTCGAAGTTGAGTCTAAAATTCTATTATTTCTTTCTCTTTTCATAATAGGTATTTCCACTAATAAATATTTGATACACGGGATTAGGTAAGATTTCATGTAATTCAGTATAAAGAATAGAAATTCCAGTATTGCTAAATGGATTCATGTGATTTGATGAAGCATGACAGCAAATCGTGGAATATTTTTCGATAAAATTCACGGGGAAATTTAAAATGCTTGGGAGTGGAAATGAAGAAATGTCTACACTACCTGGATTGAATCAGATACAATTTGAAGGGTTTTGTAGGTTCATTGATCGGGGCTTAACAGAAGGGCTTTTTAAGTTTCCAAAAATTGAGGATACAGATCAAGAAATTGAATTTCAATTATTTGCCGAAACATATCAATTATTAGAACCCTTGATAAACGAAAAAGATGCTGTATATGAATCACTTACATATTCTGCTGAATTATATATATCCGCGGGATTAATTTGGAAAAGTAGTAGAGATATAC